AAACCTAAAATTCCTAATAATAAACCAAAATCCCCTACACGGTTAGTTACAAATGCTTTTTGACAAGCATTTGACGCAGGAGGTCGCGTAAACCAAAACCCTATTAATAGATAGGAACACATTCCAACCAATTCCCAAAAAAAATAAATTTGTATCAAATTTGAACTAGTAACTAATCCTACCATGGAAGTACTGAAAAAACTCATATAAGCAAAAAATCTCAAGTATCCTTGATCGTGAGCCATATAATTATCACTATAAATAAGAACCATGATTCCAACAGTAGTGATTAACATTGACATAATAGAAGTAAGTGGATCGATCAAGCAGCCGAATTCTAAAGAAAAATCATTATCGAGTGTCCAAGACCATACATATTGGTGGATAGAACTGCTATTTACTTGCTGAATAGACAGATTAGTTGAAAAAATCATGACTATACTTAACAATAAAATACTTGGAAAAGCCCACATACGACGAAGATTTTTTGTTGCTGTCGGAAAAAGAAGAAGGCCCACTCCTATTAACATAGGAACTGGAAGTGGAACGAAAGGTAAAATCCACCCATATTGATATGTTTGTTGCATAAGAAAATTTAAATTCATAATTAATTGTTTCCGATTTATCGGATTTTACTTCTTTTGAAAGGAGTCAATAAAAAAATGAAAATATGCACTAACTAAAATATAAAAATATTTTTTTTTTTTTTTATTTCTTTTTACTTATTCTTTCTGAATTTCTTGTAAATATTGCAAATATTCAAATCAAGAAGTTCCAATTGGTCAAATCATATGAAAGAGAAAGATTAATTATGAGTCTCCTTCTAATTTGAAAATTCAAGTCAAATTTGGACAAGTTACTCAAAATATTCTTATTTTTTTTAGAAAAATTTTATGCGATTTTACCATATCGTTCATAGTCTATTCTTTTAGAATTTTAGAAAAAAATTATCTAGAAAAGCGCAGATTTTTTTTGAACAATAGATGTCTTTCACATCCAGCTATACGAATGAGTAATCTCTTCATTTTATTTAAATGGCAGTTCCAAAAAAACGTACTTCTGCATCAAAAAAGCGTATTCGTAAAAATTTTTGGAAAAGGAAAGGCTATTGGGCGGCGTTAAAAGCATTTTCTTTAGGGAAATCTCTTTCTACCGGGACTTCAAAAAGTTTTTTTGTGCGACAAACAAATAAAATAAAAAAATAAGTTATTAAGAAATAAAGCGGAAAACCTTAGAACAATATAAATCGACCTGACTCAAAAATGGAACCCTTTCGTTTCAAAAAAAAAAATTCCCCAATTCCATTTCCTGGTGAATTAATCAATGGGAAATGGAATTCTTCTGGTTACTTTGACCGAATTCAAACAAAGTTTTTTTAACAAAAAAAACACAAGATACTCGATTAAAATTTGCGTATATTTTCTTGCCAGGACGGGAATCTTTTTTTCCCATCAACCTATTTGTACTATAATATTTTTTGCACAACTTTCTTACTTTTTAATTTCTATAAATTCTTATATAGAGCCCATATATCTCTCCCCATCAATTCACGCAAAAACACTTAATGCAAATATTCTGGATAAATAGGTGTGAATTTTGAATAATCTAAAATCTTTTTTTGTTCATTCATAAAACTGATTTTTGGGTTGTACTTTTTTAAATTAAAATCAAATAACTCAAAAACGGTAAATTAAAAAAAATGTTTTTTGGGGGGGGCTTAATGCATAGTAAAACTTGCTGCTTTTACAAGAGTTCCAGTCGAGAAGAGTCTAAAACCCACAATAAAACTAAAACAATGAACCTTCAAGTACATATTTGAAGAAATTTGTATTCATCAATTTGAATCTTTCCAACAAAATATTGCATTCTTAAATCTAGACGATTTCTTATTCATAGGCTATTATAGGGTCAAGACAAGCCGCTATGGTGAAATTGGTAGACACGCTGCTCTTAGGAAGCAGTGCTAGAGCATCTCGGTTCGAGTCCGAGTGGCGGCATGACATGTCCTAAAAAAATAAAATAGATCCTATAATGAATAATAATGAATTTAATTTCGGATTTCGATTTTATAATTAAGGAACTTTTTTTTATGATATTTTCAACTTTAGAGCATATATTAACTCATATTTCTTTTTCGACTGTTTCAATTCTAATTACAATTCATTTGATAACCTTTTTTGTCGATGAAATCGTAAAACTATATGATTCATCCGAAAAGGGCATGATAATGATCTTTTTGTGTATAACAGGATTATTAATTTCTCGTTGGATTTATTCAAAACATTTTCCACTAAGTGATTTATATGAATCGTTAATCTTCCTTTCATGGAGTTTTTCTTTTATTTATATCGTTCCATATTTCAAAAAAGAAAAAAATATTCTAAACACAATAATTAGCCCAAGTGCTATTTTTTCTCAGGGATTTGCTACCTCAGGTCTTTTAACTGAAATACACGAATCCACAATATTAGTACCCGCTCTTCAGTCCGAGTGGTTAATAATGCATGTAAGTATGATGATATTAGGATATGTAGCCCTTTTATGTGGATCATTATTATCAGTATCACTTCTAGTCATTACAGTTAGAAAAAATAGAAGATTTTTTTCTACGAATAATCGTTTATTAAATTTAAATGAGTCATTTTTACTTGGTAAAGTCAAATACATGAATGAAGGAAAAGGAAAAAATGTTTTACAAAAAACTTCTTTTTTTTCTCCAATAAATTATTATAAGTCGCAATTGATTCAACAATTGGATTATTGGAGTTATCGGGTTATTAGTCTAGGATTTCTCTTTTTAACGATAGGAATTCTTTCTGGAGCAGTATGGGCTAACGAAGCATGGGGATCCTATTGGAGTTGGGACCCAAAAGAAACTTGGGCCTTTATTACTTGGATCATATTTGCAATTTATTTACATACTCAAACAAATATAAAATTGAAGGGTACAAATTCAGCAATTGTAGCGTTTATTGGGTTTCTTATAATTTGGATATGCTATTTTGGAGTAAATCTATTAGGAATAGGGTTACATAGTTATGGTTCATTTACATTAACATCTAATTAAATTCAAAAAGCTTACTACTTACGAATAGGAATAGAAAAGCATACAACGCATATGAATATCACTTTGTGTGAACTAGCGAGAGCCCCGTGACTTTGATTCGCGGCACTCTCACCAGTTCTAGTTCAAATTTATTTTTTTTTTACTTAACACAAGAGAAGAAAAAGCCTTCTTTTTTTTTTCATTGTACAACGAACCTTTTTGGAAACGATAAGATCGTTTTTTTCATTTTTTTATCAATAAAAAAACGATCTATAAAAAGAATTAGATAGGATAACTTCAACCTTTTCAACTGATAGTGAAAGAACGAAATCTGGGTATATACCAATACCGAGTACGGGTAAAAAAATAGATATTGAAAGAAATAATTCTCGCGGCCCAGAATCAAAAAAATAAGAGTTTGGGCCGTTAAATATCTTGTATCCATAGAACATCTGGCGTAACATAGATAATAAATAAATAGGGGTTAATATCATTCCAATTGCCATTACAAAAGTAATTGGGATTTTTGTCATTAAAAGAAATTTTGGACTAGTAACTAATCCAAAAAATACTATTAATTCGGCAACAAAACCACTCATACCTGGTAATGCGAGGGAGGCCATCGAAAAACTACTGAACATCGTGAACATTTTTGGCATTGGGATAGCTATTCCACCCATTTCATCAAGATAAAGAAGACGTATTCTATCATAAGTTGTTCCGGCCAAGAAAAAAAGTGCAGCACCGATAAATCCATGAGAGATTATTTGTAAAAGGGCTCCGTTGAGCCCCATATCCGTGATAGAACCAATTCCTATAATTATAAAACCCATGTGAGATACAGAGGAATAGGCTATTCTTTTTTTTAAATTCCGTTGACCCAGAGATGTTGAAGCTGCATAGATTATTTGCATTGCGCCCACTATTATCAACCAAGGAGAAAATAGAGAATGAGCATGAGGAAAAAATTCCATATTGATCCGAACTAATCCATACGCTCCCATTTTTAATAAGATTCCGGCTAGAAGCATACAAGTACTATAATGCGCTTCTCCGTGGGTATCTGGTAACCATGTATGTAGGGGTATGATTGGTAATTTGACAGCAAAAGCAAGAAAAAATCCACTATAAAATAATATTTCCAAGGCCGCGGGATAGGACTGATTAGCCAATATTTCAAAATTTAATGTTGGTTCAGTAGAACTATATAAACCGACACCCAGAACTCCCATTAAAAGAAAAATAGAACCCCCTGCCGTGTACAAAATAAATTTTGTAGCCGAATACAGGCGTTTTTTTCCTCCCCACATGGATACAAGTAGATAAACGGGAATTAATTCTAACTCCCACATGAGAAAAAAAAGTAAAAGATCTCGAGAAGAAAATAATCCTATTTGTCCACTGTACATTGCTAACATCAGGAAATGAAATAATCGAGAATCTCGAGTAACTGGCCAAGCCGCTAAAGTAGCTAAAGTAGTGATGAATCCCGTTAGTAAAATGGGTCCTATAGAGAGTCCATCTATTCCTAATCTCCAATGAAAATCCAAAAAAAGGATCCATTTATAATCCTCTATTAGTTGGATTAATGGGTCGTCTGATTGAAAATGATAGCAAAATGCATAAGTCGTTAGAAGAAGCTCTAAAATGCACATACATATAGTATACCAACGGATTACTCTATTTCCCCTATGTGGAAGAAAAAAAATTAAGCAACCTGCAAATATTGGCAAAACCACAATTATTGTTAAACAAGGAAAATGGTTCGTGGTAAAGACAAGATACGCTTGGGCCAGAAAAATCCGTGCTCAATTGAATTTTATTTTAAGCACGGATTTTGTCGGTAAAAAAAAAAAAGAAAAATGGATTCAAGTAGAGTTTTATGGAATGTATCAATAAGCTAGACCCATACTGCGAGTTGTTTCATGCCATAAATAAACCCGAACACTTAAAAAATCCGTTGGACACGCGGATTCACACCTCTTACAACCAACGCAGTCTTCGGTCCTTGGGGCAGAAGCGATTTGTTTAGCTTTACATCCATCCCAAGGTATCATTTCTAATACATCGGTGGGGCACGCCCGGACACATTGGGTACATCCTATACATGTATCATAAATCTTTACTGAATGTGACATTGGATCTATACATTTTGAACGTCATAAATTTTCGATCTAGTAAACTAACTTATAAATGAATCCTATAAGTTAGATACCGGACGAATCAATGAGTGATCATAATCAATTTTCTTCCGAATTTCTTTATCAAAAAGGACCAAAATACTTTGATTTCTTGTGTTTTTGCAACCACAATCATACCTTACAGGTCTCAAACCTATTAATTTGAACTTATTTCTAAATATTCAATTTTCCACCGGTACAATGAATACTATTTATTCAACAAGTTTGATTGGTTAATACGAGTTGATTTTTTGTTACGATAAATTGATGAAACAATAGCCGGTCCAATAGCTGCTTCAGCGGCTGCAATAGTTATAACAAAAATTGAAAAAATGTCTCCTCTTAATTGACGATTATCAAAAATATCAGAAAATGTTACAAAATTTATATTAACTGAATTTAATAGAAGTTCAAGGCACATAAGGGCTCTAACCATATTTCGACTTGTGATCAATCCATAGATACCAATAGAAAATAAATAGGCACTCAAAACAAGTATATGTTCGAGCATCATTAATCAACTCCTTATCAATTTTGATTCGTTTTAATCTGAACAATAATTGAATAGACTCGATTCTAACAAATAACAAATATGAAACAGGAAAATAGATTGGTAATAGATCGATATAAAACGAAAGCCTTTCTATTCGATTAAAAAAAAAGTAATTCCAATTAACAAATTATAGCTTTTGTGTTAGTTAATTCGATTTGAATTACTTGTTGATTTCTTATTGACGAGCTATAGAAATAGCACCTATTAAAGCGACTAAAAGGATTATTGAAATGAGTTCAAATGGAAGAAAAAAATCCGTTGCTAAATGAATTCCAATTTGTTGGCTATTACTTATCAAATCTTGTTCTAAAATATGATTTGATTTTGTAGTCCAGCTGATCCCATACCAGGCCGTATCTGGAATAGTAGTAATTAGTGAAATAAAAAGACTTGTACAAATCATTGAAGTAACCCCATCCCCAACGGTCCAAAGATGAAAATCTTTGTAATATTCTGAACCATTCATAAACATCACAGCAAAAATGATTAAAACATTTATAGCTCCTACATAAATAAGGAGCTGCGCAGCAGCTACAAAATATGAGTTCGATAGAATATAGAATAAGGATATACAAAAAAGAACCAATCCCAACGAAAAGGCCGAATAAATTGGATTCGGAAGTAATACTACTGCCAGACTTCCTAATATAAGACCCGATCCTAGAAAGACTAAAAGAAAATCGTGTATTGGTCCGGGTAAATCCATTTGATTTTATCAAAAAAATAGAAATATTTCATGTCTTTGTTGACCTGACCAGGAAAAAAGAAGTTATCCTTTTTTTTATTTTAACATATACATATTAATTTAATTGAATTTGAATGAATCGGGATGATTTGGATTGATGTAAATACAGGACTGCTTTTTTTTGTTTCGAAAGCAAAGGTTAAAACTTTATCTTTATATTTTATATTATTAAATCATTACATTATTCGAATAGAACCTCATTTTAAATGAAAATCAAGCCACGACCCTCACCAACTAACCGTTCTTTTGTATTCACCAAGCAAAAACCTGATTCCTTTAACTCCAAAAAATTTCAAAAGCTTTTTTTTTTTGAATTTATAAATGTTTTGTAAATCGAGAGTTTTATACATTGTTGAGTTGAGGTAAATTCGAAGAAATTGTTCGAATTGTGTAATCTTCAATTATTGAGACCGGTAACCGACCTAAAGCAATTTGATTATAATTCAATTCATGACGATTATAAGTAGAAAGCTCATATTCTTCGGACATTGATAAACAATTTGTTGGACAATACTCAACACAATTACCACAAAATATACAAATTCCAAAATCAATACTGTAATTAAGTAATCGTTTCTTTCGAATATCCATTTGCAATTTCCAATCTACAACGGGTAAATCTATAGGACATACACGAACACATACTTCACAAGCAATGCATTTATCAAATTCAAAGTGGATTCGGCCTCGGAAACGTTCTGATGTAATCAATTTTTCGTAGGGGTATTGAATAGTTACAGGTAAACGATTTGCATGGGACAGGGTAATCACGAAACCTTGACCAATGTACCTGGCAGCTCGTATTGTTTGTTGACCAGAGTTCAAGAACCGAGTTAGCATAGGGAACATGTCGGAATATCTATAAATAAATTTACTCGTTTCTTTCTCTTGTTTGAGACAAGTTATGAAGAATAGAATATTCTATTCCTTTACAGTGAAAGAAGTTGGAACGAAGTCGTTAATAATAGATTACCCAAAGAAATAGGTAAAAGAAATTTCCATCCAAGATTTAATAGTTGGTCCATTCTCAGTCTTGGTAAAGTCCATCTTGTTGCAATAGAAATGAATAAGAACAAATAAGTTTTAGCCAGTGTAATAAAGATACCGATTATTGTTCCAAAAACCTTCCCTCTTTGATTTATGTCAAATAACTCAGGACCAAATAGGTTTGGAATAGAAAGATTCCACCCCCCCAAGTAAAGAACTGTTACAAATAATGAAGAAATTAGTAGATTTAGATACGAAGCAACATAAAATAAGCCAAATTTTATACCTGAATATTCGGTTTGATAACCAGCTACTAATTCTTCTTCTGCTTCTGGTAAATCAAAAGGTAATCTCTCACACTCGGCTAGAGAAGAAATTAGAAAAATGATAAACCCTATAGGTTGACGCCACAAATTCCATCCCCAAAAACCATATTTGGATTGTGTTTCAACTATATCAACTGTACTTAAACTGTTAGATAATCATAGTCGACAATAACATCACTGCTTTCATCGCTATTACAGAACCGTACATGAGATTTTCACCTCATACGGCTCCTCATAGGTCACAAATCAATCTAAGAACCTTTCAAATTTATCTTGATGGTAGGATCGATAGAGAATAAAACTCTTATCCTAAGGCCTAGAATTAGACTAATGGAATTCTGTCTGCTATATTTATAATTATAATAAAAAAGTGCTTCTGAATTGATCTCATATTTTAAGAATTTTCATTTTTCTTTTTTGATTAAAAACTTATCCTTGAATGAGAAAAAATACTTTTTAGAGGAATATCCCATAGATATTTCAACTTCTCGTTTTCGATTACGAAAAAGAATTTAGGCATTGCATAACAAGAATTGGATTTCGTTCCTATTCTCCTTTCTCAGAAAAGAGGTATTATTCGCATTATCAAAAGTAAAAGATTTCTTCGTTTTGATAGTTATTTACTTAATCGGTGGACAGGAACATACTCTGGGTCGAAATCGTGGGGAGTACTTCTTAAGAATTTCTACCAACTTAAAGCCCCAATTCGAATTATTTTTCTATAACAAAAATATCCTATTGGATAATTTTCAGAATCTCCATTACTAATCCTTTGTGTATCTTGGTCTTCCTAACCATCCACTCGTTTTTTTAATCTTTCATTAGGATAATACATCTATGCTATGGTAATAGTATAGAAAAAACCCATACAATTGATCTTTTAAACCCGCTTCAAGTCATGATGACTAATCAGCCAATCTTGGGGTAAACAGCCTTGACTGCTTATGTTTACTTTCACTTAATTCTTATTCTTGTACGTAGGAAATGAGATTTCATTCTTTTAACAGCAAATTTGTAAGCCGTTTTATTTCACTCATAGAACTATCTGGTTTAATTCATCAACTCAATGATGAATAAAAAAATCAATATTCAAATCATTTGACTTTCTTGTTAGAAAGAAAAGAAATGGGGGAATTTTTATGTCTCACCGAATCACACGTAGAGATATTGATAATACACATAGAGTTAATGGTATTTCATAACTAATTGATTGAGCAGCAGCCCTTAATCCACCTAAAAAGGAATATTTATTATTTGATCCATATCCTGACATAAGCAATCCAACGGGAGCAAGACTTGAAATGGCGATCCATAAAAAAACACCAATACTAAGATCAGCTAGAATAAAGCGACAACTAAAGGGAATTATTGAATAACTTAGTAAAATGGATATGACTGCTATGGATGGACCAATACTGAATAAACGAGTATCTCCTCTAGATGGAAGAATATTTTCTTTGAAAAGTAGTTTTGTACCATCGGCTAAAGCTTGAAGAATTCCCAAAGGCCCCGCGTATTCGGGTCCAATACGTTGCTGTATCCCTGCGGCTATTTCTCTTTCTAACCAAACAATTACTAGAACACCCAGTGTGATTCCTAATACAAGAATGAAAATAGGGACAAGCATCCCTATGATTCCATAAAATTCTTTTAAGGATTCCAATCTGGAAAAAGAATGGATAGCTTCTATTTCTATTATATCAATTATCATTTCAACGATCAACTTCTCCCATAATGATATCTATACTACCTAGTATCGTCATAATATCAGCCAATTTCATTCTTTTAACTAACTGCGGAAGAATTTGCAAGTTGATAAACCCCGGCGGTCGGATTTTCCATCGCCAAGGAAAAACACTCTGATCTCCGATCAGAAAAATTCCCAATTCTCCTTTTGGCGCTTCGACTCTTACATAAAGTTCTTGCTTGGACAATTCAAAAGTGGGAGAAGGCTTTTTACTAATAAATCGATATTCAAAATCATTCCATTCAGGGTCTTTTATTCTATCAAAGCGCCGGCTTTCTAAATTCTCATACGGCCCCCCTGGAATTCCTTCCAAGGCTTGTTGGATTATTTTTATGGATTCTGTCATTTCACCAATTCGTACTAAATAACGAGCTAATGAATCCCCTTCTTTTTGCCATTGAATCTCCCAATCAAATTCGTCATAACACTCATAACGATCAACTTTACGAAGATCCCATTGTATTCCGGAAGCTCGTAGCATTGGCCCCGATAAACCCCAATTTAGTGCTTCTTCTCCGCCAATAATACCTACGCCTTCCACTCGTTCTAAAAAAATAGGATTTCGGGTAATAAGCTTTTGATATTCAGCAACCCCAGTTAAAAAATAATCGCAAAAATCCAAACATTTATCTACCCATCCATAAGGTAGATCAGCAGCGACCCCTCCGATACGAAAATAATTATGCATCATGCGCATACCGGTAGCAGCCTCGAATAGGTCATATATCAATTCTCGTTCTCGAAAAATATAGAAAAAGGGGGTCTGTGCCCCAATATCTGCCATAAAAGGGCCAAGCCATAACAAATGGGAAGCGATACGACTCAACTCCAGCATAATAGCTCTAATATAGCTAGCCCTTTTAGGTACTTGAATATTGCCTAGCTGTTCAGGTCCATTTACAGTTATTGCTTCTGTAAACATGGTAGCTAAATAATCCCAACGTGTTACATAAGGCAAATATTGTATAATTGTTCGATTTTCCGCAATTTTCTCCATTCCTCTATGTAAATAACCTAATATAGGTTCACAGTCAATAACATCTTCACCATCGAGAGTAACGATCAGTCGAAGAACACCATGCATTGATGGGTGGTGAGGCCCCATATTCACTATCATAAGGTCATTTCTTGTAATTGGTGTAATCATAAGTTTTTCCCGAGTCAGTCTTCCATGCATTTCTGAAAGAAAAAAGAAGTTCATTCAAATTTAAATGACTAAGCTCATCAAATGGTATCGTGCTTCAAATTAACGCGTTTTTATTTCTCGAATATCCAACTCATCAATTAATTCTTTATAGCGTCCTCTACTTCTTTTTGACAAATAGGCTAGTAGTCGTTGACGTTTTCCCAAAATTTTGCGCAAACCTCTCTGAGATGAAAAGTCTTTTTTGTGCAATTCCAAATGTGAAGTAAGTCTCCTTATCTTCGTGGTGAAACTGAATACTTGAAATTCAACAGACCCTTTATTTTCTTCGTTTTCTTTTTGAAAAATAATCGAAATTACTGAATTTTTTACCATAAAAAAATGCTCCTTTTTCCTTGTACAGATATGGATTTTACCGATCAGTAATAATAATGCTATTAGTTTTTATGTGGTATATACAATAATTTAATGCAAATAACTCCTAATTTTCTGAATTCAGACCAATCAATCAAATTTGAAATTCTATTTAGATAGGAATAGAAAACGATTGGTACATTTTCGCATCGAAAAATTTAGACCTAAAATTCAGAAGTTTCTGTTAATTCATTTCGAGATCTAATTGAGATATTATTCAAAGTCATTTCATATTGGATACTCGAATGAGATGTGAGATAAGAAAAGCGCATGATCTGTCTATTTGTTTACTTTCATATACCCTAGAAATTATATAAATTATATTTTATATTCTAGGGTATATAGAAATAGGATCTAGGATATATAGAAAAAGTGTATTATTCACAGAATTTCAATCGCGGATACAGATGTATTCTTAACATACTGAAACGACTGCCATTATTGGTATCAAACCAATAACGATTCATACAAGCTAAATCTTCTAATCGATAATTAGGCCAAAGAAAGAGCTTTAAGTTCATTAATTTATTTTTCTCTCTATTAATATTGTCATGTGAAACTTGGATGCTGTTTGTTACGTTCTTTTCATCCCAAAATACTAGATTTCTATCTATAGAATTTATATTCTTTGAATTGAAACAAATTAGAATTCTCACTTTTCTACGACGTTTAAACGATAAAATATTTTCCGGAACAAGTAAATAAAAATGCTTTTTGTCTCTATTTGCGGTTATTCTTTGATGTGGTAAAATAGTTTCATCAAAATTTTTCTTAGAAACATATCTTTGCTCTTGATATTTTTGATTAATTTGATGCTTACTCTTATGAAGCAACGAAATACCTATGGTTTGGTACATAATAAATTGTCCGTCTTTTTTGCCAGACAGACGAAGTGGTTGTACAATCAATACTCCTTTCTTCATCAACTCTGAGAGAGTCAAATTCTTTTGAATCAACATTATATCCAAACTCATTTCTCTCTTTTGAATGGAGGATATAGTAATTTTTCTTGGATCTATCAGTCTAAGCAGGAGACAATAGATCTTGATATTATTGATCATTCTTTGATTCAAAGTTGCGTCCCATCTCAATTGAAAAAGCAAATAATGTTTCAGGAAGAAATCTAGTTCTGCTTCTGTATTGCTTTTGTATTGTTTTTTCTTTTTCCCCTTTTTCATGTCCGAGCTTGCATAATTTTCTTCAATATCTTTTTGTTGTGAGAAAACAGATCCGCGATCTCCTTGGCTTATGGGTTCTTCTTCATTTCGATGCTTTTTATTCGATGCTATCAACAAATTTATCTTTTTCTTTTCATTAATATTTATATTTTTACTACTATTTAAATTTAAAAGAAGTAATTTGCTTGGTATAAACCAAGGTTTCATTTTATATGCCTTATAAAGTAACACAAATTCTGGGAAGAGCCAAAACTCCAGATTTGATATAGGACGCTTTAGCCTTTTTTCATTCATTCCCATCCAATCAAAAAACCCTTTGTGGGAATTTTGTGAATTGGTTTCTGGAATCATAAGATATAAAATATTTTTTTTAGAAATTATTTGAGAGTTGTTAGTACGAATGTGCGCATTTTGATACCTATTGGTATCAATTAGGATCCAGGCCTCAATATCGACTTTTTGTCTAAGATAAAAATTGAAAATTTTCCAAGCAAAATATTTTCTATCAGCTGGTTTTTCCATATATGGAATATCAACCTGCCCTAGATCATTTGGAATAGGGATGTTCCTCCGTATATCAAAAAGGTTTGTTTTAGACCTGTTATAAGTATAAGAAATTTCTTGCTTCTTATTTCCTTGAAAGGGAGGTCTATAAAAAAAGCATTCCGGTTTATTTTCATAATTAATAAATTTATATGATAAAAGATTATATCTATAGTATTTTCGAAAATTATCTTTTTCAGTAGATAATAAATATACTTCAGATTTTTTTTTGGAACCAACTAACAGGTCTTTTTCATATGAATGCTGCTTGCTAAAATTTGCCTTTTTGGCTATACAACGCTGGCGAACTCTATTTCGCCATTTTTCTGGTATTAATTTAGACCATCTGATCTGAGATAAATGGTATTGAAAATGCCCTTTTAACCAGTTTTTCCATTTATTCGTTTCATAGCGCGGAAGTTTCTTATTTGCTAATTTCGAATGATCCATTCCTTGTCTTTCAAAAGAATCCTTTATTTTAGACTTAAGAAAAGGGGGTATTCTTTGATTTTGATATTGAACAACAGATCTTACCGAGTTACTAATTTTTATTTGTGATAATTTGTAAAATACATATGCTTGTGACATGTAGGATAAGTCATAAAAAATACGTGAATTTTCTTTAATATTTCTAATCTTATCAAGTGGCTTTTTTATAGCCGAAATAAACGAAATTGGAGTTTTCTTTTTTGTATTAATTGTTGCTTGTTTTCTTTCATTATTGTAAATCAATTTATCAATAAATTTTTTTGTTAATTTAAGAAAAAATTCTGTATTTATTCTGGGAATATTAATGATAGATACAAATATATCTGTATAGATTTTTTCAATGAAAATTTTTAAAAGGGAGGGTAATTTACAGATTAATCGAGCATTTCTTCTTTTTAATATTTGCCATTTTTCAAATCTTTTAGCATTATAATTTGTTTTGTTAGGACTAAGATTTTTTATTCTTGGAGTTACTTTTTTTTTCTCTTTTGAGATTTTTTCTAGTTGATTTCGGATTGTACTTGTTCTATCAGTGACATCTTTCGTTTTTTTTTCTGTCAATGGAGAATTTGTCCAACTCGGAGATGCAATTTGACTAAATGATTCGTGAATTATCTCATTGCTTATCATGGAATCTTTTTTTTCTTTAAGTTCGTTCGATTTATATACTTCTCTTAATCTAAACAATAGAATTGGATTTACTTTTGCAAGTTCTTTTATTATTTTTTTTATAAAAAAAATACCTCCGATAACCCATTTTTGGATTTCTTTTGAAACCTTTCGAAGTAATTTGGTTTTTTCTTTGAAAACTGTTAGAACTCGAAAATACTTCTTTTTTAATTTTGCAATTTGTTTTTTGAATTCCTTAAAAATGGGTTTAAAAAAAGAAGGACGTTTTCGGGGCGGACCAAAAGGAAGTTCTGCTTCCATTCCCCAAATTGTTAAAAAACAAAAATCATCTTTTTCTTTTTTCTTTTTCATTAGATCTTTCTGAGAGGATCGTAGTTTGGATTTGCGCCAAGGTTTCAGACAGAACGGAAACAATATTTTTATCTGAATACCATCTGTCAACCAATTTTTTGGAAATTCTGTTTCGGATAATGGAACCCCATTATAGGTACATTTAAGATGTACCTCTCTATTCCATTCCTGGAAATCCTCAGCCCATTCAGGAAGTTCGAATAGGAGTATACGGCCAATATTTTTTGTAATTATTAATAAAGGTAATAGAATACTTTTTCTAAAAATAGATTGAGTTAGTAACATACAACCTCTTATTACTTGCGCAAGTGGAATGCTATCCCAGGCCTCTGCTATCTCTATTCGAACTTTTTCCTTTCTTTTGTTCTTTTCTTTTTTTTCTTCTCTTTTTGTTTGTTCTTTTGTATACTCTACCGTTTTGAATGCTTCTCCCTTACCCACCCAATTTCGAAAAAAAAGTTTAATCAATCCGGAGATATCAAAAGAAAAAAGAGGGAATTTTTGTAGTCTTTCAAAAAAAAGGAGGGAATGCACATTTGCTTGAAACAATTCTGAAATAACTATTTTACGTCTTTGAGCTCGCATAGAACCTTTGATTATATCCCGCCGAAAGTCTGATTGTTGTGAATAACGTATCAAAGCCACTTCGTCGATTTCATCGGGCATA